TTGTTTCTCCTTAATTTTATTTTAATTTGGAATCTACTCCTTCGAAGAAAAGAAAATAAGTCTCTTGAAATTTTGAACCTCCGATTGTATCCGAACGAGAGGAATGTTGAAAAGTCACTACGAACCCGAAACATACCATTGGAAAGTGATTCAGTAATTAAACCTTCATGAATCCATTTTTGTTCTTTCATTCCAGGTAACCCCTTTAATTATCAACTCATGGAGTAGGAGTGATATTAGACAACCCTTCCTCTTTTTTCAAAAAAAAAATAGGAAGTTTTCCTACGGATGCAATTCGTAGATCATAAAGATCACCATATATATAACAAAATTTCTCCCCCGATTCCTTCTAGTCGAGCCTCTCGGTCTGTCATTATACCTCGAGAAGTCGAAAGAATTACAATACCCATTCCTCCTAAAATCCTAGGAATTCGTTGATGGTTGGAATAGATTCGTAGGCCGGGTCGGCTGATACGTTTTAAAACAGTTCTATATGGCCCTTTTCTATTCCTTCTATGTCGCAGAGTTGAAACCAAGAAATATTTCTTGCTTACTCGATGTTTTCTCACATTTTCGATAAAGCCTTCGCGTAGAAGTATTTTAACAATGTTTTCAGTGATATTTGTAGATGCTATTCGAACCGTTCCTTTTTTATCCATGTCAGCATTTCGTATAGAAGTTATTATTTCGGCAATAGTGTCCCTACCCATGATGAACTATAATTATTGGTGCCTCCGGGTTTTTATATAATCAGCATGCTCTACTCTTTTTTTTTCATGAATTATTAAAGGTATATGCGTGAGAAACAATCTACTAATGCATTCTACTAATTAATGGAATCTAATTCAGTTCAGATATCTTACTATGAACCTCCCTTTTTTTATGTTTTATTATGTTTTCATCTATTAGTATTTATTTAGAATCTATTTATAATACCTCAGGAGCTAATGAGACTATTTTAGTAAAATTCAACTGTCTCAATTCCCGAGCGATCGCACCAAAAACTCGAGTTCCTTTGGGATTTCCTTCTTGATCAATGACAACTGCTGCATTGTCATCATATTGTATTATCATACCATTGTCACGTTTGAGTTCTTTACATGTACGTACAATTACAGCTCTGATCACTTCTGATCTTTGTAGAGGCATATTGGGAACTGCTTCTTTGATTACAGCAACAATAACGTCACCAATATGAGCATATCGGCGATTACTAGCTCCTATGATTCGAATACACATTAATTCTCTAGCCCCGCTGTTGTCCGCTACATTTAAATAGGTCTGAGGTTGAATCATATCATTCTTATTATTTTTCTCTTTTTTCTTTCAATGCTAACTAACTAAAGGGCGAAGAAAAAAAGAAGAAAGATTGTTTGTCCAGAAATAAAAAAACTGCGGTTTTTTCATCACAAGGCCCCTTTCCTTTCGTTCCATATCCCTATCCCGCAATAACGAATTGAGTTCGTATAGGCATTTTGGACGCAGCTATAGAAATAGCTTCTCTGGCTACAATTTCTGATACTCCACCCATTTCATAAAGTATTCGACCCGGTTTAACGACGGATACCCAATATTCGGGAGATCCTTTCCCCGAACCCATACGTGTTTCGGTAGGCCTTACTGTAACAGGTTTGTCTGGAAATATACGTACCCATATTTTTCCACCACGACGCGCATATCGTGCCATGGCTCGTCGCCCCGCTTCTATTTGTCTAGATGTGATCCAAGCGGGTTCAAGTGCCTGAAGGGCGTATCCGCCGAAACAAATTCGATTGCCTCGATAAGATATTCCCTTCATTCTTCCTCTATGTTGTTTACGAAATCTGGTTCTTTTGGGGTTATAGTTGATGGTTGTTTCTCAATGCCATCTCTACTGCAGAACTGGACATGAGAGTTTCTTCTCATCCAGCTCCTCGCGAATGAAACGATTAAATAATATTGTATATATTTTGAATTGAATGAATAATGAATCATGGAATTTTTTGAGATATAATCTGTCACGTACACGTAGGAATAAAATAAAATGATAAATTCCATTTTATAATTAATGAATCTTCATTTATTTTTACCTTTATTTTATTTATTTTTATTGAATTGCCCAAAACTTAGCAATCCAGTAAGGCTTTCGCGGGCGAATATTTGCTCTTTCAACATCCCTTTCATTCGTAGGGGCGTTCCATGACCTATCAGAATAAATGAATTGGTTCTTGGCTCGTTCCGCCATCCCACCCAATGAATCATTAGGATTCGTTTTCAAGGGAATCTTCCTCAGTCACAGGTTCTGTCGTTCCCATCGCTTCTCGATTAATGACTAGGCCCGAACTCTGCAATGGAGCTCCTAATAAAATTTGTTCCTGAATCAATCTTCTCAGTCTTTATTGACTCGGCGCTCTTTATTCTTTTTTATTTTTCGTATAAATTGTATTCATATTCATCGAATCTAATTATTAATTATGGACGAATACATTAATGCTTTATTACATTGCCTTTTATAAGATAGTTCATAGACCATACATATTGGAATCATATATCATTGCTATTCTTTTTCTTTCTTTCTCTCACCCCTCCATTTATCCATATCCCTTTGTTTTTGCTTCACAACCTTATAGATTGATTTTTCTTTTATGTAAAAAAAAATGCTTCAGTTGCTACAACAATATGATCAATACATCATATAGCGACTGGTTCCTTGGATCCAGATAATACGAAGCAATGAGCTGGTTATTAGTTATATAGTTATTAGTTCATACTAGGGGATGGCCCTTTGTTTTTTAATCCTAACCTAACTCTAAATAAAAAACCAACGAGTCACACACTAAGCATAGCAATTATATGGAGATGGAGTCAATCGAATTGTTATTCAACCCTATAGAATTAAGAATTCGAAAAAATTCTCATTTTTTTGATTGAACGGAAAAAAATGAACGAGTTTGTGATTTTTTATTCAATTGCCGGATGGATGGAACAGAAAGACAACGAAAGGCCCATTATTCCTCGTCTGCAAATATCCAAATTTTGATTCCTAATGCCCCATAGATAGTTCGAACTGTATAGGAACAATAATCAATTTTGGCTCGAATGGTTTGTAGGGGAACCCTACCTTCTCTGATCCATTCGACACGTGCTATTTCCTTTCCGTCGATACGCCCTGCAATTTGTACTTGAATTCCCTTTGTATCTGCTTTTTCAGTTAATTCAATAGCTTTTTTCATTGCCTTTCGAAACGAAACTCTATTCTTTAATTGTTCGGCTATAAATTCTGCAAGAATATTAGGTTGTCCATACGGTTTTTCAACTCTTGTGATAGCAATGTTAAGTTTTTGGTTCACAGAATTAAATTCTTTTTGTGCATTGCTCTGTAATTCTTCAATTCCTCGCGGGCTGCCCTCTATGAACAATTTTGGGAATCCCATATATATTATGACCTGGATCAGATCGATTCTTTTTTTAATCTTTATGCGTGCAATTCCCTCGGCACCCGAGGATATTTTCCTATTTTTTTGTACATAATTCTTGATACAATCCTGTATTTTTTGATCTTCCTGGAGACCCTCGGAATAACTTTTTGGTTGTGCAAACCAAACAGAATGATGACTTTGGGTTGTACCAAGTCGGAAACCGAGTGGATTTATTTTTTGTCCCATAGCACCTCGCTATCTCTATAAGGCCATATCATTTCTCTATTAGCCCACGTCATTCTGTTACGATATAGCATATGATCCATCATATATAGATACCTCTCTCTGACATCTTTATACTTATCTTTATATACCCATCCATATTTTCTTAACCATATGAAATAGTTTTTATCTTTAGATGTATCTTTCAATACAATAGTTATATGACAGGTGGGTCTTTTTATCGGATAACTACGTCCTCGGGCTCGGGGTTTTAACTTTTTCATGCTAGTACCTTCATTAACTTCGGCTTGACTAATGATTAAAGCCGTTTCGTTGAATCCCATATTGTGACTAGCATTTGCTGCTGCAGAATAAACTAATTTTAAAATGGGATAACACGCTCGATAAGGCATGAGTTCTAGTATCATAAGTGTTTCCTCGTAGGGACGCCCACGAATCTGATCAATTACTCTTCGCGCTTTATGAGCAGACATACGTATATGTTGACCTAAAGCGTATACTTCTACATCTGGGTCACTCTTTATCATAAGGTTCACCTCCCACCAATAAACGATGAGCACCCATATCCACTTTATTAATTAATATATTAACGACGAGATTTATTATCGTTTCTCGCATGCCCCCGGAAATTCAGAGTAGGTGCAAATTCTCCCAATTTGTGACCTACCATACGATCTGTTATATAAATAGGCAAATGTTCCTTTCCATTATGAATAGCAATTGTATGGCCGATCATTGTGGGTATAATGGTAGATGCCCGGGACCAAGTTACGATTGTATCTTTTTCTGCCCTCGTGTTGAGCTTCGCAATTTTTATCAATAAATGATTAGCTACAAAAGGATTTTTTTTTAGTGAACGTGTCACAGCTAATTACTCCTTTTTTTTTGTAAAGATGAGGAAACATATTCTATTTTCAATATTCTCCTATTTACTACGGCGA